GTGCTTTCGTTGTTGTGGAATAAGAAGCCTTCGTATCTTAATGCACGTATTGAATTTATTCGCAGCTATTAGACCGGGATCCACTTTTTTGGGAATATGAGTCGACGCAATAACAAGAATATTGCTATTGGAGGATCTTTCACAATCCCTGGAGAGATGGTTCACTAATAGACCGAGGGATAAGTAATTCGACGCATCCAGAGACAGATCATGAATGTTTGGAATCCATAGTATGCAAGGAGACATTGCTTTTGCTAATTCGAGTTGAAAGGTGATATAAAAGCGGTCTACCATATCCACCTCCTCATTCGTCATAGTTAGCAGCTCCCCATCAATATCCTCACTATCCTCACTATCATCAATATCCTCAATATCCTCACTATGATGAGTATGATGAGCACCACTATTATCAAAAATATCCTCACCATCACTATCATCATAAATATCCTCAAAAAATTGAGGCCTTTCATCCAGGAACTTGTTCGGAACTACTGTAATGAAAGGAAGATAGGAGTTTGTCGCTAGGTATTTGACCAAATAGGATCGTCCAGTTCCTATAGAACCTATCACTAAAATACCCCTAGAGGGGGATAGGCCTAAGCGGAGTGAAAAGGGTTTTCCATGAGATGGGAAATGAAAACTATTAGCCCCAAACGAGGTTTGTGAATAAGTGATTGTCTGATAATGCGCAAGGAATACTCGTCTTTCTGCTAAAGAGGGTCTATGAAACTCATAATTCATTAGATACTTTTTATGAATGTCAACTAAGTATCGTAAGTAAACCGATCCTGGTTGTTCAATCATTTGATAACTAGAACCATTCTTTGATAAATGATCACTATCAGTCAGACTCCATAGAATTTTATCAATCCTTTTTTCTTTCCTTAAGATGGAGAACTGAACCAAGAATTCTCTTTCGGCATCATCAATCGAATCAGTATTCGCGACCCAGGATTCGATCTTATCATCAATCCAACCACTGTTCACATTTTTTCTTTTTCTTAGTAATGAATAGATCTCTTTACTTGTACGACTTAGATGTCTCGTATTTCTCGAAAAAGTGATTCGATTGATGGGATTGGGTATGATACTTAGGAAATCGATGATATCAATGAGATTGATATTCCAATATTTCTTCTTAGAAGGTATTGATTTGACCCCATAAGCGGGACCACCACCCGATAGCATCTTGCCGCCAAAAGCCCGTATTTCTTCTAGAAAATATCCTAAAGCAGCTAGAAAGAGATTCTTTAACCAGAAAGAATTCAGTTCAGATGTAGGATACCTATCCAGAAGTTTTCGCAACTCAATCATGTATGATGGAATCATCAAAGATTTGATCTTTTCCAACTCTGTCTGTAACTCCCTAGAGGCTCGGGAAACAACGAGAAGATGTCTACGAACGATATATCCAGCAACAAGAAGAAGGAAAAGGATTGAATAGAGCAACTCCCGAACATTTGGTGATCCCGGAAATTCCCATATCAATGAAACGGGTGACTCATTATCTCGACGAAGCATTTCTTCGGACAGAAGAAGATTATGTAAACACTTACTCGAAATCTCGCTTATCAGATTCCTTTGTGGAAGAAGAATCTCCCGCAATTTGTTCTGAAGAATTGGCCATGATATATCTATATCTAATCTATCTATAATATCTTCAAAAAGGGATAACAATTTTTGACTGCTACTTAGTATCGCTATCCTCAATAGGTCTGAATTATATACTTTTTTGAAAGTATCTAAAAGAATGAAATTGAGATATTTGTACCCTGTCGAAGTAAAGAACCATGGCATATATGTTTGAAACATATTTGAGAGAGTTGAAAAAGCACTATAGGTTCTATACATCTGCCCTTCCTCAACGCATTTATTTAGATAAAGACTCCGTTTTTTCCTCTTTTCGGATGGTAATAAATATTTCTCAGAGTCAATCAAACCCATCTTTGAATTGAAATTGAGAAACTGATGCAAGTTCTTCCCTTCTGAATCAGATGGATTCATATCTGAAAGAGCTTGACAATAAATTCTTTCAAAATTGACTAATTGTCCCTCTCTTAGAGGTGTTCCAAAAATGTCTGCGATCGAGTAAAGAGCTCTACGAACGAATGGAGCGGATCGAATTGGAAAATGAAAAGATTTGTCCAAGTTATCCGGTTCGGCACCACTCGGCGGAAAATTCTTAGGTATGCATATCTTAGATACCTGTGACTCGATCGGTGAAATAGTATCTTTTTCCAAAAAAACATCTTTTTTTTTACCGACGTGCAAAGAAAATATTTTGTTGCGAATGAAAAAGATATTGAGGAATTGTCCATACGTAAGATCATAATTATTGATAGGGGTCCTTTCCACATAAAAAGGGAATCCTTTGTTACAATAGAACCAGAAGTGATGTGGATTATTCAAGAATCGAAGTCGATTTGCTTTATAAAAAGAGGATATCAATGAACTTCTATGAAATGGTTTCACGGGATTCAGCCAATTGTCTCGATCGTGGGATATCATTGAGAAATAGGAATCGGTCTTCTCAAAAGATTTCCTGCGATTTTTTCTAGTATGGAATGAGTCAATCATCCACTTCGGTATCTTATTGAACAAAAACGGTGATACTCTTCCTCCATTGATCAAGAATTTCGATTTTTGGGAAGTATCATGATCATCCAATAAGAAGGGTTTCAATTTATTCAAATGAACGATTTGAAGACCTATTGATTCTAACAACTGATTGAAGCGTTGATCAGTTGGACCCTTCAACTCATAGATGTGGATCTCGGACCTATGAATGGGGCTATTCCCGATACTCACAAAGAAAAAAGGAAGTGACCTAAACAAAAAGAAAAGAAGCGACTTGGACAAATTGGACAAATAGGACAAAAGGGGAAGTAACTTCGACAAAAGGAAACGAAGTGACTTAGAAGGATCTTTTTTGTCGAAAAATTCCGACCAATACCAATCAATTTTTTCGATAACCTCAGACCAATCAATTTTTTTTTTGATAACCTCCGACCAATCAATTTTTTCGATAACCTCAGACCAATCAATCAAATATTGATTAATACCTAATCGATCGAAGACTACTTGAAAACGGCTCTTCTGCTCAGAAACGAAATGTTCCAAATCCTCCTGGAAACTCTTGCTCCCATTGGACCATTTGTATCTATATGCATCAGGATCCCGATTCATGGATCTCTCGCTTCGAGAAATAAGAGGATCGAACCATTTCTTATGACTCTTTTTCAAATTCGATAAATGTTGGTTGATCGTAAATTTCCTTTGAGTTCTCTGATTCAGAGTATCATTTCCTATTTGATCCCTTTGAATTCCGTATTCGAAGTTGCAATCGGATCTATTCATTAAAAAGAATCGATTTGATACATTTCTTATGTACCCATGGATGCTATATTGGATTGGAATCAGATTTTGGATCAATCTATGTTGATTGAATGCCTTCAGTATGGTGTTGATAGCAAATACCACTCTTTTTGGTTTTGGATCTTCCAAAGCATTCCCGCAGGAGATCTGGACCCCTTTTTTTCTGATCCTTCGATAAAAAGATTCATTTTCTTCAGAAAACATAGGAGGTAGAACCAATAAAGATTTCTTTGTCGATTCATCCCTGGAGTTGAATACCTCGTTCAAGAATTTTTTTTGATCCAATCCGCAGGAATCAATAGAAAAGGCAAAACCCTTATGATACACCAGATCCGGCTCGGTTATTGATAGAGTGAATAGATCTGCCACTCCTTGAAATCTCTCTTCTGATTCAAAATCGTGGCGCCCCACGTATCCTCCCCTCTTCCGGTCATGGAATAGATGAAATAAATCAAAAAATGGATTTTGGTTCAAGAATGAAATCTTGTTGGAACTGCCCATATCCGGTTCATCCTTCGGAACCCTATCACATCCCGGATTTGATGCAATAGGATGAATTGTGACGGTATTTTGTAAATACGCAATTATCTTGAATATATCAATGATTTCTTTTTTTTCCGATCGCCGGGATGGGACAAAAGAAAGATCTTGTTGTTTCTTCAATAATTTCTGATCTCTGGTGGACCTCTTAGTAGGATTCGAACCCAGATGAAGTTCTGACCATCTGTCAGAGAAAAAAGAACGAATTGATCTTGTAGGATTCCCAAGAAATTCTTCGATTTCTTCCGGAAGCGGATGATTATTCATCTGCTTCTCACGTTCCGTGAATAGCCGGGACATTGAGGAATCTCCAGAAAGGCTTTTCGGGAATCGGTCTGATTCTATCTCTGCTCCTTCCGTTTGAAGAAAGGAAGGATCCCAAAGAATCGACCCTTCTTTTTGAATCTCTCTTTGATTGATCCATGTGTGATATTCCGAATCCTTATTACGAATGGAATCGAAATGATCTATGGATTGATCAAAAGATCCTTTCAATTGGCTAGAATCCCTTACTTGAACGAAATTAGATCTTGTGGAATCATATTGCATATTTGACGATACATTCCATACCTTGCTAAACAAGCGAAAAAACCGATCCTTGTTTATCAACCACACATTGTCTAAGCAAATCCAATTCTCTCTCGACACCTTCCTAAAGAAATCTGATTCGTGCGGATTCTTCTTCCAACTAACGAAGAGATCTTGGCGGAATTGCCACATATGAAATTGAATACAATTTTGCAGCAAAGAAATACCACACTTGTTTCTCGAGAAGAGATGGGAAAGATGCTCAATATCATTTGATTGAATAGTTGACCCAGCTCCTTGTTGTTTGAAGAAACCCTCCACTTCAATTGGTCTTTTTTCACGAAAAGAAGACATAAGATAACAAATCCAGTGTTTCACTAAGATTTCAAATAGCTGTCCCGAATTCAAGTTGATTATGTTTCGCTTATTTCTCGGAGAAAGACGATCAAACAATTCCCAATCATGGTCCTTGCGGATCCGATCATCCGTATAGGAAACAAAAGAAGACTCCAGATATTTGATATCTTTCTCTTTGAATGAGATCTCAATTACAGCCAGGGTTTCATTAGATATCTTACAAATAGAATCCCTCTTTTTTCCGACCCGGTTCCTCCACCACCGCGAACCCCAGTTAGATTCAGGCATGATACACTTTTTCGTTTTAGTTATTGGGAGAACCCAAGTACTCTCTTTCGGATCCATGAAACAACTCTCAGAGATCTTTTTCCCTTTTGGAAGATACAGGAGCGAAACAATCAACCTATTGATAGACCCAAAAGATTTTTCCAATGGAGCATTTCTGGGTCCAAAGGAATTCCTAGGCAGAAGCCCCATCAAATATAGATTTTTTCTTTCGACCATTTCTCGATTATGCATGCGATAGAGAAGGACCACTACTACAAGCAGTACTAGACCTTTGGTCGTCAATACTGCACCTTTGACTAGACCCTTGATCGTCAGTACTGCCCCTTTGATCGTGAAATACCGATTGCTTCTTGACCCCTGTGAATCGCGTGAGAGTAAACTCCTCCAAATTAGGGGGTCGAAGAGTTTCATAAAACGTTCTTGCTCGAAAAAAATAGAAACGATAGTTCTAACTGAATCGACTTGGGTCCACGAATCTAACAAATCGTGAGAGTTCTTGACCTCTCTTAACATCTCTCTCAATTCGAAGATCCAGGGTTGAAATGGATCTTGTTGTGAAATTTTATGCTTCATTTTGAGTGCCTCCCCATTATAAATATTGAATATAAAGTAAAAGAAAATAGGTTTCCATTTCTTTAGGTAATCTCCGATACGATAGTTCTTTCTTCTATGATATTTCTTTATGATATTTCTTTTACAATATTTCTTTCTTTATTCTATGATAATCCCCCTTATGCATCCATGGCTGAATGGTTAAAGCGCCCAACTCATAATTGGCAAATTTGCGGGTTCAATTCCTGCTGGATGCACGACAACGGGAATGTTCAATACGTCTATTGGAATTGGCTTTGTATCAATGGAATCTCATCATCCATACCAATTCGTTATGTGTTATGTATGGTATATTCATATCATAAGTATAGAAACAGTTAGAGGGAGAATTCTTATCGAAACTGGAACTCATAGGGAAGAAAATAGATTTATGGATAAAATTCAATATGCAGTATTTACAGAAAAAACTGTTCGGTTATTGAGGAAGAATCAATATACTTCTAATGTCGAATCAAAGTCAACTAGGACAGAAATAAAGCGTTGGGTCGAACTCTTTTTTGGTGTCAAGGTAATAGCTATGAATAGTCATCGAATCCCGGGAAAGAGTCGAAGAAGGAGACCCCTTAGAGGGCATAAAATGCATTACAAACGTATGATTATTACGCTTCAAGCGGGTTATTCTATTCCATCTATTAGCTTAGAAAGAAAAGAAATGAATTTCACTCAAAATACTTCATAACACGGCGATACATTTATATAAAACTTCTACCCCGAACACGCGAAATGCAACTGTTGGAATTCAAGTGAAATCCAATCCACGAAACAATTTGATCTCTGGACAGCGTCGTTGTGGTAAAGGTCGTAATGCCAGAGGAATCATTACCTCAAGGCATAGAGGGGGAGGTCATAAACGTCTATACCGTAAAATAGATTTTCAACGAAATAAAAAAAACATATCTGGTAGAATCGTAACCATAGAATACGACCCTAATCGAAATGCATACATTTGTCTCATACACTATGGGGATGGTGAGAAGAGATATATTTTACATCCCAGGGGGGCTCTAATTGGGGATACCATTCTTTCTGGTACAGAAGTTCCTATCTCAATGGGAAATGCCCTACCTTTGAGTGCGGTTTGAACTATTAATTTACGTAATTGGAAGTAACCAATTAGGTTTACGACGAAACCTAGAAATCGATCACCCACCCAAATTGAGTACCTCTACGGGATAGACCTCAACAGAAAACTGAAGAGTAACAACAGCAAGTGATTGAGTTCAGTAGTTCCTTATAGAAAATTATTGACTCTAGAGATATGGTAATATGGAGAAAACATAATTGTTTGAAGCACCAACAGAACCGGAAACGCCCCTTGTTTCAAAGAGAGGAGGACGAGTTATTCACATTTCATTTGATGGTCAGAGGCGAATTGAAAGCCAAGCATTGAGAATTCGACCCCCGGGGGAAAAGTAGAGATGTCTCCTACGTTACCTGAAATATGTGAAAGTTTTGACGTAATTTGATAGAGTCATTCGGTCTGAGTGCTACATGAAAAACATAAGCCAGATGAAGGAACAGAGAGACCTAGGATGTAGAAGATCATAACATGAGTGATTCGATTCGGCAGATTTTTGGACTCCTTTATCTCAACTCCTATGGTACTTCATCATACGATTTATATAAGATAGGATCCATCTACCTAGATATCATCACATACATCCAGAAAGCCGTATGCTTTGGAAGAGGCTTGTACAGTTTGGGAAGGGATTTTGATTGATCAATAGGAAGAATCTACTTCAACCGATATGCCCTTAGGCACGGCCATACATAACATCGAAATCACACTTGGAAAGGGGGGACAATTAGCGCGAGCTGCGGGTGCTGTAGCGAAACTGATAGCAAAAGAGGGTAAATCAGCCACACTAAAATTACCATCTGGAGAGGTCCGTTTGATATCCAAAAACTGTTCAGCAACAGTCGGACAAGTGGGTAATGTTGGGGTGAACCAGAAAAAATTAGGTAGAGCCGGATCTAAGCGTTGGCTAGGCAAGCGTCCTGTAGTAAGAGGGGTCGTTATGAACCCCGTAGACCATCCCCACGGGGGTGGGGAAGGGAGGGCCCCGATTGGTAGAAAAAAACCCACAACCCCTTGGGGTTATCCTGCGCTTGGAAGAAGAAGTAGAAAAAGGAATAGATATAGTGATAGTTTGATTCTTCGTCGCCGTAGTAAATAGGAGAACATTGAAAATCAAAATTGAAAATCAAATAGGTCTCTTTGTCCTTACAAAATAAAAGAAAGTCTTTACAAAAAAAAAGATAGGAGTAAGTAGCCGTGACACGTTCACTAAAAAAAAATCCTTTTGTAGCTAATCATTTATTGAGAAAAATTGAGAAGCTCAACATAAGGGCAGAAAAAGAAATAATCATAACTTGGTCCCGGGCATCTACCATTATACCCATAATGATCGGCCATACAATTGCTATTCATAATGGAAAAGAGCATTTGCCTATTTATATAACAGATAGTATGGTAGGTCACAAATTGGGAGAATTCGCACCTACTCTGACTTTCCGGGGGCATACGAGAAGTGATAAAAAATCTCGTCGTTAATGTTAATAAAGTGAATATAGGTGCTCATCCTTTATTGATGAGAGGTGAACCTTATGATAAAGATAGAACCAGAGGTAGAAGTATACGCCTTAGGTCAACATATACCTATGTCTGCTCACAAAGCGCGAAGAGTAATTGATCAGATTCGGGGGCGCCTCTATGACGAAACACTTATGATACTAGAACTCATGCCGTATCGAGCACGTTATCCGATTTTTCAATTAGTTTCTTCCGCTGCAGCAAATGCTGCTCACAATCGGGGTTTCAACAAAACGTCTTTAATTATTAGTCAAGCCGAAGTGAACGAGGGTACTATTGTGAAAAAGTTAAAACCTCGAGCTAAAGGACATAGTTATCCGATAAAAAGGCCTACCTGCCATATAACTATTGTATTGCAAGATATATCCAAAGAGAGAAAGTTTGCCATATGGTCAAAAAAAGGGGGATGGATATATAAAGAGCTGTTTATAGATATTCAAGAGAGGTATCACTATATGCTATACAATATGATAAATCAGGACAGAATGATATGGGCTAATAGCAAGCGCGAGGCCATATGGGACAAAAAATAAATCCACTAGGTTTCAGGCTTGGTACAAGCCAAAGCCATCATTCCCTTTGGTTTGAACAACCAAAATATTATTTTGAGGGACTCCAGGAAGATAAAAAAATACGGGATTCTATTCAGAATTTTTTACAAGAAAATATGAGAATATCCGCCGGTGCCGAGGGAATTGGACGTATAGAGATTCAAAAAGGCATCGACCTGATCCAGGTCATTATATATATGGGATTCCCAAACTTATTAAAAGAGGAGAAATCTCAAGCAATTAAAGAATTACAGAGCAATGTACAAACAATATGTAACTCTCTCAATTCTCTAAACCGAAAAGTTAACATTGCAATAATAAGAATTAAAGAACCTTATGGACACCCTAAAATTCTTGCAGAATATCTAGCCGAACAATTAAAGAATAGAGTTCCTTTTCGAAAGGCCATACAAAAGGCTATTGAATTAACTGAAAAAACAGGGACAAAGGGAATTCAAATCCAAATCGCAGGACGTATTGAAGGAAACGAAATTGCACGTGTCGAATGGATTAGAAAAGGTAGGGTTCCCCTGCAAACCATTCGAGCGAAAATTGACTATTGTTCCTATACAGTTCGAACTATTTATGGAGCACTGGGCATCAAAATTTGGATATTTACAGACGAGCGGTAATGGCCCTTTGATTATCTTTACCTTCTATCCAATCTATTTGGAAATGAAAGAAAGAATGGAACACAAAAATAATGAAGGAGTTTGTTATTTTTTCGTTCAATAAAAAAAAACAGAGAAATTAGAATTCTTCGAGTCTAATTTGAATTCTAAAGGGGTTTTGAATAAAAAATTGATTGAATTTTTGGTAGAATTGCTATGCTTAGTGTGTGACTCGTTGGTTTTTTGTGAGATTTAGGTTAGGATTAAAAGGGGGACTAGCCCGTAGTATCAACTAATAATTATAGAACTAATATAATAACCAACCCATTGCTTCCTATTATCTGGATCTAAGGAACCAGTCACTATATGATGAATCGATCATATCGTTGTAGCAACTGAAAAAAAAAATATTTTTGACATAAGATACAAAAAGAAATCAATCAGATCAGAAAGTTGTAAAGCAAAAAGGGATACGGATAATATGGAAGGGTGAGAGAAAAAAAAAAAAAAGAAAATATTAATGATATATAATTCCAATATGATGTATGGTCTATGAATCATCTCATAAAAAAAAAGGCAATGTAATAAAGCATAGATATAGATTCGTCCAGAATTAGTAATTAGATTAGATGCATGCATCTAATTCATAAGAAAAAAAAAAAAGAGCCCCGAGTCAATAAAGACTGAGGAGATTGGCTCAGGAACAAATGAAATTAGAAGCTCTATTGCAAAGTTTGGACCTAGCCATTAATTGAGAAGCGGTGGGAACGACAGAACCTGTGACTCCAAAGGATTCTATTGAAAACGAATCCTAATGATTCATTGGGTGGGATGGCGGAACGAACCAAGAATCAATTCATTTATTCTGAGAGGTCATGGGATGACCCTACGAATAAAAGATATAATAGATTAAAAGAGTCAATATTCGCCCGCGAAAGATTATTGGAATTATTGCTAAGTTTTGGGCCGATTTCCTCAATCAATTTTCTTTTTTGCATTATACTTTAATAAAAAACACAAAAAAAATATTTCATTTCAATAGAAATCAACTTCGAATTTTCTATACATAGACAAGCAGGGTATAACAATTTCTACGTGAGAGATTCGATCTCAAAAAATCCCCAGATTTCCTAATCATTAGCCCCGCAGAGCTTTGGTTCACATTTTGCTATTCCTAAGCTAGATTGACGAGCCAACTATTCAAGCCGTCTCTCTTCTTATGAGCTCGGCGAAAGCTAAATGATATGGGCAGACTCTGGTATCAAGAATTTTTGGTAATTTTTTTTTTTTTCTCGTTTCATTCGCGAGGAGCTGGATGAGAAGAAACTCTCATGTCCGGTTCTGCAGTAGAGATGGCATTGAGAAAGAACCATCAACTATAACCCCAAAAGAACCAGATTCCGTAAACAACATAGAGGAAGAATGAAGGGAATAGCTTCTCGAGGCAATCGTATTTGTTTCGGTAGATACGCTCTTCAGGCACTTGAACCTGCTTGGATTACATCTAGACAAATAGAAGCGGGCCGAAAATCAATGACACGATATGCGCGTCGTGGTGGAAAAATATGGATACGTATATTTCCCGACAAACCTGTTACAGTAAGACCCACCGAAACACGCATGGGTTCGGGGAAAGGCTCTCCCGAATTTTGGGTATCTGTTGTTAAACCAGGTCAAATACTTTATGAAATGGGCGGAATATCAGAAATGGTAGCCAGAGAAGCGATTACAATAGCTGCGTCCAAAATGCCTATACAAACACAATTCATTATTGCGGGATCGGAATGTGTAACCAAAATAAAGGGACCTTCGTGATGAAAAAACAACTTAGGTTTTTTACTTTTTTTATGAACAAAAAATATTTCTTCCTTTTTTTTCATGCAAAGGGCAAAGAAAAAAAATGATTCAAACTCAAACCCATTTAAATGTAGCAGACAACAGCGGGGCTAGAGAATTAATGTGTATTCGAATCATAGGAGCTAGTAATCGACGATATGCTCATATCGGTGACGTTGTTGTTGCTGTAATCAAAGAAGCAGTTCCCCACACGTCTCTACAAAGATCAGAAGTGATCAGAGCTGTAATTGTCCGTACATGTAAAGAACTCAAACGTGACAACGGTATGATAATAAAATATGATGACAATGCGGCAGTTGTCATTGACAAAGAAGGAAATCCAAAAGGAACTCGAGTTTTTGGTGCGATCGCTCGGGAATTGAGACAGTTGAATTTTACGAAAATAGTTTCATTAGCTCCTGAAGTATTATAAATACCTACTATTACTACTAGATGAGACTATGATTTAGTAGGGTATCTGAAAAAGATTCAACGAAAATGACTTGACTTTGTAGAATTGATTAGTAGATTGTGTCTCACGCATATACCTTAAAAAAAAAAAAAAAAGAAAGTAGAACATGTTGATTAGATGAAAATTCGGAGGCACTAATAATTTGAGTCATGGGCAAGGATACTATTGCAGACCTAATAACGGCTATACGGAATGCTGACATGGATAAAAAGAGAACGGTTCGAGTTGCATCTACGAAAATTACCGAAACCATTGTGAAAATACTTCTACAAGAAGGCTTTATTGAAAATGTAAGAACACATCGAGAAAGTCATAAAAATTTCTTGGTTTCAACGCTGCGACATAGAAGAAATAGGAAAGGCCCATATAGAACTATTTTAAAACGTATTAGTCGACCCGGCCTACGAATCTATTCCCACTATCACAAAATTCCTAGGATTTTAGGAGGGATGGGGATTGTAATTCTTTCCACTTCTCGAGGTATAATGACAGACCGAGAGACTCGATTAGAAAGAATAGGGGGAGAAATTTTGTGTTATATATGGTAATCTTTCTGGTATCCGCGGATAAGGAACTCCCTAACTTAAAACTTCGGTTTAATCACTGAATCACTTGAAAATGGTATATTTCGAATTCATTGTAGATAATGAAGATCTGATCCTGGGTTATCTTTCAGGAAGGATACGAGGTACTTTTATACGAACACTACCGGGGGATAGGATCAAAATTAACATAAA